AATGAAAATAAAGCTAAGTATTATCTTCACACAATTCAATTATATGGGAAATATAAAAAAACCTTTTTTTTATGGTTCAAATTTTTTTTGTTCGAATATTTTCATTTATTTCAAGTAATTGGTTGGTCGTACAAAAAATATACTATAATAGATATAGTAGATAGTATTTGATGAAAGAAAGAGAACATAGTTGGAACAATCAATATTCGTAATGCAACCATTGTTGCATTAGATCCAAAACAAAGGTTCTTTCTTGATCGAACTACAAGATGGGACTCTTTAGTATGGAAAAACAGAATATAGAATAGAACTTAAAAGGATAATGGAAGTTGCTCTTCTTCGAATCGAGTTGGACCCGAAATCTCAAATGAAAATCAAAGTTTTTCGATAGATCGTAGGACACTTTTTTTTCTTCTCATTTGAGATATTATGAGTAATTAACCAATCTATTACTGTACTGAACGGAATCGGATGGATTCAAATAAGTATAAAATTAAGTTTCAGTAAAGTAAAAGCTGGTATCAAGCCGTTTGCTCCAAAATGGACTAGATCTTATTGAAAAAGAAATGATCAAAATTGACGTTAGTTTTCTTTTATTCCAAAATAGTATTTAAAAATAATTTTCTTTTTGACTGAAATTACACAACACAGCTTGTTCTTATTACTTTATTCAACTCACAAATTGCACAATGAATTCATTTTTTTCTATCTATGTAATTCTTTTTTGTGTTATCTATAATGACCGATGAATCAAGAAATTTCAATTAGAACTAAACTAATTCTGTCAATTGATTTTTTCCTCGTATCTGAAAAAATTAAAACTTAGGTAAGTGTTTTATCAACATATGTAGCAAAAGAAAATATCTAATTTAGCTCTTTCATGCCTACTATAACTAGTTACTTCGGTTTTCTATTGGCTGCTTCAACTATAACCCCAGCTCTATTGATTGGTTTGAACAAGATACGACTTATTTGAAATGAATTGAATGAACAAAGTTCATAAAAAAAAGATTTTTACTTCAGGTATTCCACGAGCCTTTCCCATGTCAATTGTGAATTCTTTGGCATATTGCTAACTCTTGGTCATTGAGATTCATGGATTATTCAGATTAATATTTAGGGATAGATCTTACCTTTCTTTTTATCTCCTCAAACAAATCGAAATGATTGAAGTTTTCCTCTTTGGAATCGTCTTAGGTCTAATTCCTATTACTTTAGCAGGATTATTTGTAACTGCATATTTACAATACAGACGCGGTGATCAGTTGGACCTTTGATTGAATAACATTTTTTTCATTGACCTCCTCCTTGCGGGAGGTCAAATTCAAGTTGCAATTGAACTGTATTTTGTTAAGTTTTTTTATTGTGATTCGAAATAACATAAATGGAATCACGCTCTGTAGGATTTGAACCTACGACATCGGGTTTTGGAGACCCGCGTTCTACCGAACTGAACTAAGAGCGCTTTCTTATGGCACGAGATACTTTTGTAAATGTAAAGAAAAGTTTTTTTTATACCTCCAATATGTCTTGCATACACTAGTATGTAAAAATGAAAGATTATGTTCGATTTGAATCGATCTTACTCAATTAATCCCTCGTTACTGCCCATAGGAGAAGTAGTAGGTAGGGATGACAGGATTTGAACCCGTGACATTTTGTACCCAAAACAAACGCGCTACCAAGCTGCGCTACATCCCTTTTACAAATTGTTGTTGTATAGTGTCATTGTATAAAATTCATGTCTTGTTTTCCACATCGTTATTTTCTTCTCTATCTATATACAATTTTATTGTCATTTCTTCTTTTTGGTTTTATATAATAAAAGAATTATATACATCTGAGACCTAATGTACAAAAAAAATACAAATGATCTTGAACTACGGCATCTGACTATATATGTATTACAATAAAGAAGGAGGATTTTCAATGCGAGATATAAAAACATATCTCTCTACAGCACCCGTACTAACTACTCTATGGTTTGGGTTTTTAGCGGGTCTATTGATAGAAATTAATCGTTTATTCCCAGATGCTTTGTCATTCCCTTTTTTTTAGTTCTAGTTATTGATATGCGAAAAAATGAAGAAAATTTGAGATACAATTCTACGTAACGTAACTAAAACTTCGCCCCCTTTTTTCAGTTCTTTAGGAAGGAAAGAGAAAGAAAAGGTGTATTGAACCTCAGCAAAAATCCGGTGGATCTAAGATTCTTTTTTTGAGAACAAGAATGGAAAGGGGATCCAGTCTAAGGTAAAAGCTCCATGAAATCATAGCATAGAAAGAAGATACTTAAATGAAATAGAAATACTGGGATTAGGATAGGAATAATTGATAGTTAGAAAAAATTGTATTACTTATATTATTACTAGATAATATTCTATTAATATTAATTAGAATTTAGAATTACAACGAAATCTTTAGAAATGGAATTTCGAGTTAGTAACTTCTATTGATATTTATTTTTTTCTTTTTTTTTTGTTCTTTTCGTCTTCTTCGGTTCGGGGCGAAAATAGAAGAGTTAAGTCGATAAAAAATTCAAAGGAGGTTCATGGCTAAGGGTAAAGATGTCCGAGTTAGAGTTATTTTGGAATGTACCAGTTGTGTTCAAAATGGTGTCAATAAGGAATCACCGGGCATTTCTAGATATATTACTCAAAAGAATCGACACAATACACCCAGTCGATTAGATTTGAGAAAGTTTTGTCGCTATTGTCACAAGCATACGATTCATGGAGAAATCAAGAAATAGATAGAATCGAACGGGACATGTGTATGATTTTTCAAAGGAGCAAGAAAAAGAAGAACTTAACATATATATATATGTATATAATATACAATACAAAAAAACCTATTTCGGTCGGATCTGAAACTGAAATAAATAAATAGCATTTTAGAGATAAGGAATAAACCATGGATAAATCCAAGCAACCTTTTCGTAAATCCAAGCGATCTTTTCGTAGGCGTTTTCCCCCAATTGAATCGGGGGATCGAATTGATTATAGAAACATGAGTTTAATTAGTCGATTTATTAGTGAACAAGGAAAAATATTATCTAGACGGGTGAATAGATTGACCTTGAAACAACAACGATTAATTACTATTGCTATAAAACAAGCTCGTATTTTATCTTTGTTACCCTTTCTTAATAATGAAAAGCAGTTTGAGAGAGCCGAGTCGATCCCTAGAACTACTGGTCCTAGAACCAGAAATAAATAGATATACTCTTCCATTGATTCAAAACTCCAATCGGAACTCAAGCTCAGATTGATGTTTTGTTCGAAGAAACCTCAAATCTAGATCCGGATTTGATTGTTGTGTTATAAGGAACAACAAATAGGGGAAGAAGAAATCTTTTTTTTGAAAGATGTTGGTTCATTCCTACTACTTAATCTTATCTTCATTTTTATTCTACCTTCCCGGAGAATAGACTCCGGGGAATTCTGTTTCAATCATTCCTATATATGACTTTAGAATCTCTTTTATTTGATAATCTTATTGGAAATCATGTAAAGACAATTCTTATTTGATATAGCTATTTGCGCAAGTATTTTACGATTAAGAATCAATTGCTTCTTGTACAGATTGTGCATGAATCTACTATAACTATAGAATACCTTATTCTCACTAGTTACTGCATTTATCCGAGTGATCCACAAACGACGAAAGTGCCTCTTTTGTCTGCCCCTATCTCGATGAGAAGAAACCAAAGCTCTCATTTTCTGTTGAATAGTGGTTCGTGTAAGTCTTGAATGAGCCCCTATAAAGGTTGATGCAAATAAACGAATTTTTGTTCGACGTCTTCGAGCTATATATCCTCGTCTAACTCTGGTCATTGAATCAAATTAAACTTTAATGAATAACTAATTGATTTCTCTTCTTTCAGTCATCCTTTTATCCCCCCGTTGATTAATAACAAAACGAATTATTCCAATATATAAAATATAAATTCCAATGGCTTTTGCTACTATGACCTTCCCAACCACGATTTTTTATTCCTTCCAGGTATTTTACCTGGAAATAAGAAATTATAGCGATACTAAATAAATAAAAGAAAAAAAAAAAGTGGGTTCCATCGTTTCTATGGTTACTTCGTAAACGGTGAGGTCCTCTCTATACACCGGAGCCTCTTATTTCATTTAATCAAATGTTATTGTGAACTTGTATAGTTCACACTCTTTGGCTCTACCAATCAATTATACAGTAATAGCTCCTTTTACAAAAAGGGCTATCCATACAGTGACGGCATTTAATTATGAAAGTTGGCTAGGTAGCTGACCTTGTTAGTCCGTTCTTTCAAGAATGGGAACATAACCTTTTTGCTTCTTTTCTTATAGTACTCTTTCTCCCGCTTAATGGATAACTATTCGCTACCAATGGGGAATTACTTCTCATCTCAAATTGAGGCGATTGGGTTTGCACCAATGGAAACCATAAATTTCATACACAAAAATCTAGGTATATGATAGATAGGTATATAATAGATCTTCATTTTTAGATAGTAAATTATTTTTTTCTACTCTATTTATCCGTTTTTTGGTACTGGAAAAATTGTTTCATTTGTTCGAACTCATGATCTAAACGAGTCGCACATACACCCTAGTACATGTTCCCCGACGCTGAGGGCATCCCCGAAGAGCGGGGGATTTTGTCATATTTCTTATTGGCTGTCTTGTGTTTCTAATAAGTTGTTTAATTGTTGGCATGTCGTATCTATATAATAGAATAAAACGGGTTGGTTTAGATCGATCTTAACCTGATGATTGATGATTATAAATTATTTCCATTCAATATCAAATTGCAGAAAATTCGAATTATGGTTTAAATGGAATCATGTATTTATATGAGATCCCTAGTATTTTGATTTTCAACCGCTACAAGATCAACAATGCCATGAGCTTGGGCTTCTGTTGCTGACATAAAAACATCCCTTTCCATGTCTTCGGATATAACCCATAAAGGGTTGCCCGTTCTTTGTACATAAACCTTTGTGAGGGTTTCGCGAAGTTTCAGTAGTTCTTCCGCTTCCAGGATAAATTCCCCTGCTTGTGCCTCATAAAAAGAACTAGCAGGTTGATGAATCATGACCCTGATAATATTGATATAACATCATGCATGAACGGTTCTTCTATTTCGCATGATTGGACTAAAATAAGGGATAAAAAACAAGAAGAAAAAAAAAAAAAAAAAAAACAAATAGAATTGAACAGCCGTACAGGCGTCTTTTGTGCACTGCATACGGCTCTGCAATGGAATTTCCTTTTTCCTACCTTCTCGTCTATTCTATCGAAGAAAAAAAGAATCCATCCGATCCAGATCGTTGAATGATCCATTTACCACCCTTCCTTTCGTATCGTAGGAGGAAAAAAATACTATGATGGTTCTGTTGCTTTCTATATTTATCTCGTCTGTGATTTAGCAATCCCAAAGTACTTTTTTGATACGATCAAATAAGGAAAAATGATTTTTTTTTTCTTTTTCGTACTCTTTCCTTCTTCGTAACATAAATATCAGAAAGAGACTTCTGGTGTGGAAGAAAAGTAGTTTGTGACGCTGAAATGTACTTCCGACACATAAGATCAAATCGGAAATAACCTTTGTTTCATACTACTATCTCGATACAAAATCTCATGTTAGGAAAAACAATAATAGTTTGTTCATATCGAACTTGAAGTGCCATGCTATTGTTACCTATTATTCATATTCGATATGGCGAAGGCCTAGTCTTCTTCTTTTTTTTTTTCAAATAAAAACTCATTGGCGCCAAGCGTGAGGGAATGCTAGACGTTTGGTAATTTCTCCTCCGACCAAAATGAAAGATCCCATTGAAGCGGCTAATCCCATGCATATTGTATGTACGTCGGGGGGAACAAATTGCATAGTATCATAAATGGCTATTCCTGGTATTACCCATCCGCCGGGGGAGTTTATAAACAAATAAATATCCTTAGTATTATCTTCTATACTGAGATATACCATGAGACCAACAAGTTGATTTGAGATCTCGCTATCAACCTCTTGGCCTAAAAAAAGTAATCTTTCTCGATAAAGTCGGTTGATTAGGACAAAATTGTATCCCTTAGGAACCGTACGTGCATCTTTGGATGCATACGGTTCAAAAAAATTGCGAAAAAAGAATCAATGTGTCGATTCCAATCCTATCTCTTTTTTTTTGTATTTGTAACAGATTTCCGTTTTTTTAATGAAGGGTTTTTTTCTTCTATTTTTCAAAAAAACATGAGTTTTAGCCCTCTTCCCTAAAAAAAAAAAAGAATTTACTGAACTTATTGAATTAATCTTTCATTGATGTATTGTTTAGTCGAGATTCAAATTACGATGTCATTTTCTTGTTCCCGAATGGGTCCTTTCAATTCTTTTAGGTTCATGTTCTACTCCGGGGAAAGATCTATCCGAATTCCATTTGCTCATATAGGGCAAATGATCTCAGTACCATTTCTTTTTGCTACGACTTTTTTTTTCAATTTGTTTCGTGCCTCCTCCAAACTATTCGATGTATTCATCATACTGGTTGGCGGGCATGGAAATTTGAGGTCGCCCCTATAATATAATTAAGTATAAGAATTGCCTATGCTACAAGTGGTAATTGTGCATATATTACTATATACCAATATACCAATTTGTTTGGTATTTTTTGAACGGAGCCTGAATACTTTATTTTATTAGTTCAAGTAAACCATAAATTCTTCTAATTGATAATATTGATCCCCAATATAAATTGATCTAATTACACTTCACGCTCCGAATGATTGATTGAAAAATCAATACAATATTTTGGGGGTGAAACAGAGGATATCTCGATCGGGGGAGAAAACGGGTAAATCCCATATGACCCAATATGTCTGACAAGTCGCACTATACGTCAACCCAAACTGCATCTTCCTCTCCAGGACTCCGAAAAGGTACTTTTGGAACACCAATGGGCATTAAATTAAAGAAAAATTAAGTACTATACTTCACTTTAATATGGAAACGTAAGAATGGGTTTATTGTCTTCACCATTTTTTCTGTTTATTCTATTTTATACAGAAATTGAAAGGTTTTTATAGATATAGAAAGACATAAAAAAGAAATAAAAATTTGAATGAAGGCACCAATCGTTCGAATAATAAACAAGTATCTATGCATTGATTCCCCCAAAATGGGGCCAATGCTCCCATTGCGTATTGGTACTTATCGGGTATAGAATAAATCTGCTTCTCTTTGTTCTTACGAACGGAATTCTTTCATTATTTTCAACGGAATACAATAAACAGTAACCTTTTCTTATACAGAATCCGCGGAAAAGGTTAGGTACTAGGTACATAGTATATTTCAATGCGATAAAGTTACATAGTGTCTATTTTTCTTTGATAAAGGGGTATTTCCATGGGTTTGCCTTGGTATCGTGTTCATACTGTCGTATTGAATGATCCCGGTCGATTGCTTGCTGTCCATATAATGCATACGGCTCTAGTTTCTGGTTGGGCCGGTTCGATGGCTCTATACGAATTAGCGGTTTTTGATCCTTCTGACCCCGTTCTTGATCCAATGTGGAGACAAGGTATGTTCGTTATACCCTTCATGACTCGTTTAGGAATAACCAATTCGTGGGGTGGTTGGAGTATTTCGGGAGGAACTATAACGAATCCAGGTATTTGGAGTTATGAAGGCGTGGCAGGGGCGCATATTTTGTTTTCTGGCTTGTGCTTTTTGGCGGCCATTTGGCATTGGGTGTATTGGGACCTAGAAATATTCTCTGATGAACGTACGGGAAAACCCTCTTTGGATTTGCCTAAGATCTTTGGAATTCATTTATTTCTCTCGGGATTGGCTTGCTTTGGCTTTGGCGCATTTCATGTAACAGGCTTATATGGTCCTGGAATATGGGTGTCCGATCCTTATGGACTAACGGGAAAAGTACAATCTGTAAGTCCAGCGTGGGGCGCGGAAGGTTTTGACCCTTTTGTTCCGGGAGGAATCGCCTCTCATCATATTGCAGCGGGTACACTGGGCATATTAGCGGGCCTATTCCATCTTAGTGTCCGTCCGCCTCAACGTCTATACAAAGGATTACGTATGGGCAATATTGAAACTGTACTTTCTAGTAGTATCGCTGCTGTTTTTTTTGCAGCTTTTGTTGTTGCTGGAACTATGTGGTATGGTTCAGCAACTACCCCAATCGAGTTATTTGGTCCCACTCGTTATCAGTGGGATCAGGGATACTTCCAGCAAGAAATATATCGAAGAGTTGGTGCTGGACTAGCCGAAAATCTGAGTTTATCGGAAGCTTGGTCTAAAATTCCCGAAAAATTAGCTTTTTATGATTACATTGGTAATAATCCGGCAAAAGGGGGATTATTCAGAGCGGGATCAATGGACAGCGGGGATGGAATAGCTGTTGGATGGTTAGGACATCCCGTCTTTAGAGATAAAGAAGGGCGCGAGCTTTTTGTACGTCGTATGCCTACTTTTTTTGAAACATTCCCCGTAGTTTTGGTAGATGGAGACGGAATTGTGAGGGCGGATGTTCCTTTTCGAAGAGCAGAATCAAAGTATAGTGTTGAACAAGTAGGTGTAACCGTTGAGTTCTATGGTGGGGAACTCAATGGAGTCAGTTATAGTGATCCCTCTACTGTGAAAAAATATGCTAGACGCGCACAATTGGGTGAAATTTTTGAATTAGATCGGGCTACTTTGAAATCTGATGGTGTTTTTCGTAGCAGTCCAAGAGGTTGGTTCACTTTTGGGCATGCCTCGTTTGCTTTGCTCTTCTTTTTCGGACACATTTGGCATGGCGCTAGAACCTTGTTCAGAGATGTTTTTGCTGGTATTGATCCAGATTTGGATGCTCAAGTAGAATTTGGAGCATTCCAAAAACTTGGAGATCCAACTACAAGGAGACAAGTCGTTTGATGCAAAATTGCTCTGGTATCTTTCGCCTCTATTTTTTTTTTATTTATTTGAATAGGGTATCCGAGACCCGAGAAATCTTGACTTGAATCACCTTCTTTTCTTTGATTTTTCCCTTTTTTATATGTTTTTTATATGGTAAATGATCCAAAATGAATAGGCGTGAAAGCTATAATTGTAAACCACGATCGAATCTATGGAAGCATTGGTTTATACATTCCTTTTAGTCTCGACTTTAGGGATAATTTTTTTCGCTATCTTTTTTCGAGAACCACCTAAGGTTCCGACTAAAAAATGAAATGATTTTTCATTATCTCAACTGAAGTAATGAGCCTCCCACTATGGGAGGCTCATTACTTCAACTAGTCTAGTCCCCGTGTTCCTCGAATGGATCTCTTAATTGTTGAGAGGGTTGCCCAAAAGCGGTATATAAGGCGTACCCCGTAAAGCTTACAAGTAAACCAGATATGAAGATGGCGACTAGGGTTGCTGTTTCCATTTTTAAATAATTTCAAGATCGCATTGGATCTACGATAAAGTCGTTTATTTACAACTACAACGGAATGGTATACAAAGTCAACAGATCTCAACCAATGATTAAATAGGATTTATGGCTACACAAACCGTTGAGGATAGTTCTAGAGCTAGACCAAAGCAAACTGGCATAGGAAGTTTATTGAAACCATTGAATTCGGAATATGGTAAAGTAGCTCCGGGCTGGGGGACTACACCACTTATGGGAGTCGCAATGGCTCTATTTGCGATATTCCTATCTATTATTTTGGAAATTTATAATTCTTCTGTTTTATTGGATGGAATTTCAATGAGTTAGGTTCATAAGAACTATGAAAACTTAGTTTTTCAATAAAAAAAATTATTTGATTCGGATTTATAGAGCATTCTGGTAGTTCGACTGTGGAATTTCTTTGTTTCAGTATTTCCGGAATATGAGCGTGTGACTTGTTATAATTGATCCTATTGACAATACAGAGAATGGTCTGTCATCCCTATCAAGATGTTCTATCCCGTCGGATATTAATTCTAATATCTGGAACACGGAATATATAGAATAGATCAAGAAAAGAAATATTTGAACTATGATTCATACCTACTATTCAGACCTCGTAACCGGACTCAAAAAATTTCAGATAGGTATTTCATAGATCAAATGATTTTTCTTTCTTTAGACTTATTCATTTTGTCTGAAGGACAACTCTTTCTCTAGATTTTGTTGAGTCATTACATCCACTCATTGAATAAGTGATGATCAAACGGTTTTTACTCAGAAAACCTTTGAGTTTAGCTTGGGGCTAAATCATCGTGGTTCTAGTATGAATCTGAGGTTTTAATTGATTCATAGGGTCTCAACAAGGGAATTCCTATCACTATCAATAGTAAAACAAGAGTCATCCGCATTACGCAAAAAAAAAAACAACAAATCAAATTAAATAATAAACAAAAATAGGAAAGAGAAGATTCAAGAGGCCTGTAACGATCAACATAAAGAAAGACGGACGAGCTGACTTGAGATTTTCTGGCATTATCATCACAAAGAAGAGATTCGGATTTTTTTTGACTTACTATCTTCGGTTCGGGACAAATCGAATCAAGCAACTAAGAAGTTTTGAGCTTTCTATTACATATCCGTTGAAATCAGTATTTGTGTGTTTCTGTTTGAGCCGTACGAGATGAAATTCTCATATACGGTTCTCAAGGGGGGGGTCCTCTTGGATTACCTATCTCAATAAAGTATATGATTGGTTCGAGGAACGTCTCGAGATTCAAGCGATTGCAGATGATATAACTAGTAAATATGTTCCTCCTCATGTCAACATATTTTATTGTCTAGGGGGGATCACACTTACTTGTTTTTTAGTACAAGTAGCTACGGGTTTTGCTATGACTTTTTACTATCGTCCAACCGTTACAGAGGCTTTTTCCTCTGTTCAATACATAATGACTGAGGCTAACTTTGGTTGGTTAATCCGATCAGTTCATCGATGGTCAGCAAGTATGATGGTTCTAATGATGATTTTGCACGTATTTCGTGTGTATCTTACAGGTGGGTTTAAAAAACCCCGCGAATTAACTTGGGTTACAGGTGTGGTTCTGGCCGTATTGACTGCATCTTTTGGTGTAACTGGTTATTCCTTACCTTGGGACCAAATTGGTTATTGGGCAGTAAAAATCGTGACAGGCGTGCCTGAAGCTATTCCTGTAATAGGATCTCCTTTGGTAGAGTTATTACGTGGAAGTGCGAGTGTGGGCCAATCTACCCTGACCCGTTTTTATAGTTTACATACTTTTGTATTGCCTCTTCTTACTGCCGTATTTATGTTAATGCACTTCCCAATGATACGTAAGCAAGGTATTTCGGGTCCTTTATAGCTTTATAATAGCTTTATAGAATATAGAGAAAACAGATCATAGATATTTGTAATTTATCATATATCGGGGAGGACTAATAGTATTAGTATAGTATTTTTTTTTTTTTAGTATTTTATTGCTACAAATATGGATTATTGAAAAAATAAGACATGTTATTTGGATACTTCTCTTCAACTCTGAAGTATTGTATTTTTTCTTATTTGATACCAATAACGAATAGTTGAAGTGGATTCTCCGAAGAGAGGATGGATTATGGGAGTGTGTGACTTGAACTATTGATTGGGCCGTGCCGATATATAATTTTATCCGCCACGTTGGAATTCACAACCAAATGTGTCTCCGCATCCAACCACCACGTAAATCTCCCTATGTAGCATAGGATAGGCTGGTTCGCTTGAGGAGAATCTTTTCTATGATCATACCCGAATTATGTCATGCATGAACAGGCTCCGTAAGATCTCGTAGAATAGAATAAGTCATGTGGCACGACCCAATCTTCTATCTATTCCACTTACTTATTTATAGTATAGTATGGAAATGCATTCATTTCCTCTGCATCGATCCCGATCTATGATACTATCGGAGTGAAATAAGGGATCTAAGGAAGAACGGGGGCTAGACTTTATTAGTAACAAGTAAATACTTTGTATGTAAGAAAATCGAGATGTTGTGGGGGATAAACGCCAATCAAATCAAAAGACATGAGACAGTCCAAAAAGCACTTGATTATGATCAAATTTGTAAGCCTACTTGGATATTGAGCATTTACCTGTAAGAACTTAATTGTTTGCAATGAATAGTTGCAACTCCGGAAATGGAATCTGGTAAATCTTTTCTTATATGGATTCATTATATATATATTTATATATATATATATATATATAAATATGTATGAAATATAGAGTTTTTATCGATCTATTTCTGTTATTCCTTTTATTCTTGCTCGAGCCGGATGATGAAAACTTATCATGTCCGGTTCCCTCGGGGGATGGATCCATAAGAATTCACCTATCCCAATAACAAAGAAACCTGACTTGAATGATCCTGTATTAAGAGCTAAATTGGCTAAAGGGATGGGGCATAATTATTATGGAGAACCCGCATGGCCCAATGATCTTTTATATATTTTTCCAGTAGTAATTCTAGGTACTATTGCATGTAATGTAGGCTTAGCAGTTCTAGAACCATCAATGATTGGTGAACCGGCGGATCCATTTGCAACTCCTTTGGAAATATTACCCGAATGGTACTTTTTTCCCGTATTTCAAATACTCCGCACAGTACCTAATAAGTTATTGGGTGTTCTTTTAATGGTTTCAGTACCAACAGGATTGTTGACAGTACCCTTTTTGGAGAATGTTAATAAATTCCAAAATCCATTTCGTCGTCCAGTAGCTACAACAGTCTTTTTGATTGGTACCGCAGTAGCTCTTTGGTTAGGTATTGGAGCAACATTACCTATTGATAAATCTCTAACTTTAGGTCTTTTTTAAATTGACTCAACTGCGAAATACCACGATGTAGGTATCGTATCTAGGGAATAATCGCTTCTAAAGTGAATTTTCCCTAGATACATTCATTTTTTTATGATCCATTCCACGAAAATACGGATCGTGTCGAAGATCAAAAATGCAGTTTTTTCTTTATAACTTTACTAAAAAGAATATGAAATAATTCTAATCTATTTAACTAATAGATTTAAATAGAAAACTTATTCTTAGGTAAATTGATTGCGAAATGCTTCCGTAGAGTGTCTAATATCTGTTTTACATCTTCTATGCGAAAATATTCAATTCTCATAAGATCTTCTTGACTCTTATTCAAAAGGTCCAATAATGTATGTATATTGGACCTTTTGAGACAATTATAGGTCCTGGGAGGTAGTTCTGATTGGTCAATAAAAATACATTTCAATGGAATTCCTTTTTTGTTTTTCTTTAGATTAGTTAATCTATTTTGAAAGGTAAAAAAGGGTAGAGTAAACCTGTTTTTATTTTCCTCGAAATGAATATCCCCTTCTTCCGCATGTAAAAAGGGGATAAATAAATCAATCAAATTACGAGAAGCTTCATAAAGTGCTTCCTTAGGAGTTAAACTTCCATTCGTCCATATTTCTAGAAAAAGTATTTCTTGTTTTTCATTTCCATTCCCATAAGAATGAATACTATGATTCGCATTTCGAACAGGCATGGATACAGCATCTATAGGATAACTTCCATCTTGATAATTTTTTGTGGGGTTCATACGGTATCCGCGATCTCTCTTGATTTGTAATTCAATACGCAAATCAATTGGTTCCGTCAGGTTAGCTATATGCTGTGTTGTGTCAACTATTTCCACGGAAGGTGGTGAGATGATATCTTGAGCGGTTACGTATCTAGGACCCCTGACGCAAATGGATGCGTCTCTAACTCCATACAGATTACTTCTCAATACAATTTCTTTCAAATTGATTAAAATTTCATGTACTGATTCCTCAATACCTACTATTGTAGAATATTCATGCGGCACCTTCTCAGACTTTGCACGTGTGATACATGTTCCTTCTATTTCTCCAAGTAAGGCCCTTCGCATGGCGATACCTATAGTATCGGCTTGACCTTTCATGAGCGGGGACAGAATGAAACGACCATAATAAAGACGCTTACTGTCTATTCTTGATTCAACACATTTCCACTGTAGTGTTCGAATGGATCCAGCTATTTCCTCTCGAACCATACTAATATTATTATTTGATCAGATCATTTAATCATTTATTTCTCTTGAAATCCATTTCATTTTTATTTTTACACACGTCTTTTTTTAGGGGGTCGACATCCATTATGTGGCATAGGTGTTACATCACGTACGAAACTTAATAGTATACCACTTCTACGAATGGCCCGTAATGCTGCATCTCTTCCGAGACCGGGACCTTTTATCATAACTTCTGCTCGTTGCATACCCTGATCAATTACTGTACGAATAGCATTTTCCGCGGCGGCTTGAGCAGCATAGGGTGTACCTCTTCTTGTGCCCTTGAATCCAGAAGTACCGGCGGAGGCCCAAGAAACCACTCGACCTCGTACATCTGTAACAGTTACAATGGTATTGTGGAAACTTGCTTGAACATGAATAACTCCTTTTGGTATTCTACGTCCATTCTTACGTGAACCAATACGTCCATTCCTACGCGAACCAATTCTTGGTATGGGTTTTGCCATATTTTATCATCTCATAAATATGAATCAGAAATATACAGAAAGATACGGAGATATCCATTTCATGTTAAAACAGATCTTTTATTTTTACATGGGCCTTCCTTTAGAAAGTTCTTTTTTTTTTCGAAGGATTATCCCTGTCTCTGTTTATGTCTCGGATTGGAACAAATCACTATAATCCGTCCGCGCCTACGGATCAGTCGGCACTTTTCACAAATTTTACGAACCGAAGCCCTTATTTTCATATTTCTCACTCCTTACCTTAATTTGGAATCTATTCCTTGGAAGAAAATCAGTCTCTTGTATTTTTGAACTTCGAGTTGTAGCCCCACTAAAAGGAATGTTTTCAAAAATTATCTAATCGTTCGATTTTTTGTTGCGAAGTTTATAAATTATGCGTCCCCTGGTTGAATCATACCGACTTTTTTCGATTTTTACTCTATCTCTCGGCAATATCCATATAGAACTGCGCCGGATCCTACCTGAAATATAACCTAGAATTAGATCTTCATTATCTAAGCCGGGAACATGCCGTTGGGAAGTGATTCAGTAATTAAACCTTCATGAATCAATTTTTGTTCTTTCATTCCAGGTAACTCTTTTGGAGTATCAACTAATGAGGGAAGAGTTATATAACTCACTTTTCCTCTTTATTTCACAAAGAGGAAATTAGAGATAAAATTAGGATACCGAAAAGGGGTCACCATATATAACACAAAATTTCTCCCCCAATTCCTTTTAGTCTAGCTTCTCGATCTGTCATTATGCCTCGAGAAGTAGAAAGAATTACAATTCCCATTCCACCTAAAATCTTAGGAATTTTTTGATAGTTGGAATAGATTCGTAGACCAGGTCGACTGATACGTTTTAAAATAGTTCTATATATTCTTTTCCTAGTCCTTCTATGTCGCAAGGTTGAAACCAAGAAATATTTGTTATTTTCCTGATGTTTCCGAACGTTTTCAATAAAACCCTCTCGTAAGAGTATTTTAACAATGTTTTCGGTGATATTAGTGGATGCTATCCGAACCGTTCCTTTTTTACTCATGTCAGCATTTCTTATAGAAGTTATTAGATCGGCAATAACGTCTTTACCCATAACGAATTCAAATTATTTTTACTTCCTAATTTTGATATAATCAACATGTTTTTTTTTTTTTTGACTTTCATTATTCAATTTTCATTATTCAATAATTATTCAATTATTAATATTAATAGTAAATTACTAATTTTATTAAATTAATTAATACTTAAAGTATATGCGTGAGACACAATCTACTAGTTTGATCCATTTCAGATATCCTACTATAACTATATCATAGTTTTATCTACTAGTATTTATAATACCTCGGGGGCTAATGAAACTATTTTAGTAAAATTCAACTGTCTTAATTCTCGAACAATCGCACCAAAAACTCGAGTTCCTTTTGGATTTCCTTCTTGATCAATGACAACCGCTGCATTGTCATCATATCGTATTATCATACCGTTGTCACGTTTGAGTTCTTTACATGTACGTACAATTACAGCTCTAATTACTTCTGATCTTTCTAGAGGCATATTGGGCACTGCTTCTTTGATTACAGCAACAATAATGTCACCAATATGAGCATATCGGTGATTACCAGCTCCTATGATTCGAATACACATCAATTCTCGAGCTCCGCTGTTATCTGCTACATTCAAAAGGGTCTGAGGTTGAATCATATCATTTTTATTTGAATCTTTATTTAAATGCAAAGAATGAGGAAAAAAAGAAATAGTGTTTGTCCAGAAATAAAAAAACCTGTTTTTTTATTTTTTTTTTTTTCATTCTCAATACCCTTTCTTTTTGTTTATGTTTAGTTCTACATCGCTATCTTGAAATAACAAATTGAGTTCGTATAGGCATTTTGCACGCAGCTATTGAAATAGCTGTTCTGGCTACAGTTTCTGACACTCCGCCCATTTCATAAAGTATTCGACCTGGTTTAACAACGGATACCCAATATTCGGGGGATCCCTTCCCTGAACCCATACGTGTTTCCGTCGGTCTTACTGTAACAGGTTTGTCGGGGAATATGCGCACCCATATTTTTCCACCGCGACGCGCGTATCGTGTTATTGCTCTTCGCCCTGCTTCTATTTGTCTAGCTGTGATCCAAGCGGGTTCAAGTGCTTGAAGAGCGTATCTGCCGAAACAAATACGATTGCCTCGACAAGATATTCCCTTCATTCTTCCTCTATGTTGCTTACGAAATCTGGTTCTTTTGGGGTTATAGTTGATGGGTTTTTTCTTCATTCCACCTCTACTACAGAACCGGACATGAGAATTTCTTCTCATCCAGCTCCTCGCGAACGGAAGGATTCAATAATATTACGGATACACATGTATTTACTAACTAATACACTAAACTAAGTAATGGGATTTATTGATATTTTATTTATTACATAGCATAGGAAACTGTATATATGGCTAAGCTTTTATATTTTTTTATATTTATAGATATAGAGAATTTTTCTTTTTTTTTTTTTTTTTTAACGAATCCTTATTTTTACTCTTATCGAATCAAGACAATATTGTAATCCAATAAATAAAGGTTTCGCGGGCGAATATTGGCTCTTTCCTGCTTTATTCTTAGGATCAATCTATGACCTCTCAGAGTAAATTAATTTGTTCTTGGTTTGTTCCGCCATCCCACCCGATGAATCATTAGGATTCATTTTTAATGGAATCTTATGTAGTCACAGGTTTCATCGTTCCTATAGCTTCTCCATTAATGGTTAGGCCTGAACTCTGCAATGGAGCTCCAAATAAAATTTGTTCCCGAGTCAATTTTCTCAGTTTCTATTAACCCGAGGCTCCTTATTATTCTTTATATCAATATTAATGCTTTATCACATTGCCTTTTATGAGGTGATTCATAGACCATACATATTGGAATCATCTATCATTGATATTTTTGTTCTCTCTTTCTATCATCTTTCCATTTATCCACATCCCTTTCTTTTTTTCTTCGAAA